TCGACCTGGTCTACGAATCTATTCCAACTATCAACAAATTCCTAAGATTTTAGGTGGAATGGGAATTGTAATTCTTTCTACTTCTCGAGGCATAATGACGGATCGAGAAGCTAGACTAGAAAGAATTGGAGGAGAAATTTTGTGTTATATATGGTGATCCCACTCAGGTATCCTAATTTTATCTCTAACTTCCTAATTTGTGAAATAGAGAGGAAAAGTTAATTATATAACTCTTCCTCCATTAGTTGATACTTCAAGGGGGTTATCTGGAATGAAAGAACAAAAATTGATTCATGAGGGTTTAATTACTGAATCACTTCCCAACGGTATGTTCCGGGTCCGTTTAGATAATGAAGATCTAATTCTAGGTTATATTTCAGGTAGGATCCGGCGCAGTTTTATACGGATACTACCGGGAGATAGAGTCAAAATCGAAATAAGTCGATATGATTCAACCAGGGGACGTATAATTTATAGACTTCGCAGCAAAGATTCGAATGATTAGATCGTTTTTGAAAACATTCCTTTCATGGGTGGGGATACAGTTCGAAGTTAAAAAATACAAGAGACTTCATTTTCTTCCAAACAAAGAATGGATTCGGAATTAAGATAAGGAGTGAGATATATGAAAATAAGGGCTTCGATTCGTAAAATTTGTGAAAAATGTCGACTGATCCGTAGGCGTGGACGAATTATAGTGATTTGTTCCAATCCGAGACATAAACAGAGACAAGGATAATCCTTCTAAAAAAACTTTCTAAAGGAAGGCCCATGTTAAAAGTTTTAACATGAAATGGATATTTCCGTATCTTTCTGTATATTTCAAATTCTAATTCATAGTTATGAGACGATAAAATATGGCAAAACCTATATCAAAAAACGATTCACGTAGGAATGGACGTATTGGTTCACGTAAGAATGAACGTAGAATACCAAAAGGAGTTATTCATGTTCAAGCGAGTTTCAACAATACCATTGTAACTGTTACAGATGTACGAGGTCGAGTGGTTTCTTGGGCCTCCGCCGGTACTTCTGGATTCAAAGGCACAAGAAGAGGGACACCTTATGCAGCTCAAGCAGCTGCTGTAAATGCTATTCGTACAGTGGTGGATCAGGGTATGCAACGAGCCGAAGTTATGATAAAGGGTCCCGGTCTCGGAAGAGATGCAGCATTACGAGCCATTCGTAGAAGTGGTATACTATTAAGTTTCGTACGTGACGTAACACCTATGCCACATAATGGATGCCGGCCCCCTAAAAAAAGGCGTGTGTAGAAATAAGAATTAAACGTATTTCAAGAGAAATAAATAATTCAATGATTCGATCAAATAATAATATTAGTATGGTTCGAGAGGAACTAGCAGGATCTACTCGAACACTACAGTGGAAATGTGTTGAATCAAGAGTAGACAGTAAGCGTCTTTATTATGGTCGTTTCATTCTGTCCCCGCTTATGAAAGGTCAAGCCGATACGATAGGTATTGCCATGCGAAGGGCTTTACTTGGAGAAATAGAAGGAACATGTATCACACATGCAAAATCTGAGAAAGTGCCGCATGAATATTCTACAATAATAGGTATTGAAGAATCAGTACATGAAATTTTAATAAATTTGAAAGAAATTGTATTGAGAAGTCATCTGTATGGAGTTAGAGACGCATCCATTTTCGTCAGAGGTCCTAGATACGTAACGGCCCAAGATATCATCTTACCACCTTCTGTAGAAATAGTTGACACAACACAGCATATAGCTAACCTGACGGAACCGATTGATTTGTGTATTGGATTACAAATCAAGAGAGATTGTGGATATCGTATAAACCCCACAAACCACTCTCAAGATGGAAGTTATCCTATAGATGCCGTATCCATGCCTGTTCGAAATGCAAATCATAGTATTCATTCTTATGGGAATGTAAATGAAAAACAAGAAATACTCTTTCTAGAAATATGGACGAATGGAAGTTTAACTCCTAAGGAAGCACTTTATGAAGCTTCTCATAATTTGATTGATTTATTTATTCCTTTTCTATATGCGGAGGAAGATAACATTCATTTCGAGGAAAATAAAAATAGGTTTACTCTACCCCTTTTTACCTTTCAAGATAGATTAACTAATCTAACGAAAAACAAAAAAGGAATTCCATTGAAATGTATTTTTATTGACCAATCAGAACTACCCTCCAGGATCTATAATTGTCTCAAAAGGTCCAATATACATACATTATTGGACCTTTTGAGTAACAGTCAAGAAGATCTTATGAGAATTGAATATTTTCACATGGAAGATGTAAAACAAATATTGGACACTATACATAAGCATTTCTCACTCAATTTACCTAAGAATAAGTTTTCATTTTAAATCTATTGGAATTGTTTCATATTAGTTTTATAAAAAAAAAGGGAAAAACTTTGTTTTAAATCTTTTCTTTGTCACGATCCATATTTTCGCAGAATAGATCATAAGAAAATTCATGTATCTAGGGAAGGTTCACTTTAG